GAAGAATCTCGCCAAAGGTTCAATTTCTGATTCCTTTACAACGGTTAACTCAAGGGATTCGATTCTCTTTTACGCTAGGTGAGACCGAGAACTCGATTGCGGGTGAAGCCTTAGTTGTCGCTGGTGGTAGAGGAAAGGCTTTTAGTGGGCCAGTGAACGGTGAATCTTAGGAGATTGAAGATTGAGAAAGCTTTCTCGAGCAGGTAGAATTAGCAACTATAAGAACAAGAGAAAGTCCTTATGGAAGATAGATTTACCAGTCGTAGCCTATGCCTTCGTCTTTCGATGATCAGACCTAAGAAAGGCGGCCTAATTCCGATCAAAAAAAGAGATAAATTCCCCCAGAAAGGGTAGAGCCTTAGTTACCCGCAGGTCATAAGCTGGTAACCAGTGGAAGAGCAAGAACTTTCAGGTGAAAGACCCTCACTCGAACTCAGTAGGAAGCCAAGCACGCACGAAAGAAGCTTCCCGAGCTGCTGCCTTTACCTTCTTCCTGGGGAGGGGTCTCTAGCACATTATAATGCGAGCTCGGATGCGGATTCCCTTAAATTAGATTTCGTGAGATTAGATGGGCTGGGCTATGTCTTCGGTCTGGATGAATGCGAGTGCACGAAAGGTCTGATCGGCTCATAGGTGGAAGACACTACCTTGAATTAGCTCTTTTCCTCTTTCTTTTTCACAAGCATGAGTAGGACTTATAGTCTTGGAAAAGTCACCCGACTAAGCAAAGAAGGAGGACCTAGTTAAGGAAGAATCGACCGAAGTCAGAGAAAGTGAGCCAGCCTTCCGGAAACGGTGAATTCATAATATAATGTCCTTCTTTTGACGTAGGTTAGGGTTTCCTTTATGTTTTCCCAGTAGTCCGCTTTCCCCTTTCCGAAAAGGGTTGGGGTTTGAATTCCGATTCCCACATACACCTCGATTTTGATGCCGCCGGTCGGTCATTATTATCTACCCGGGGCGCAAGGAAATCCCGGAAAAGCAGAAGGCCGGCTGGTCGTGTAACTTAACCAGTAATGGCCCGGTTCTCGTCCTCTATTCGATCGAGCATGCATTTAAGCCTTTCTTTTCTGATCGTGCTTAAGATTCAGATTATACTAATGCTATAAAGTAAAATAACCCGGTTAAATGATTTTCGCCCCCACCGAGATCTTCGACGACACATATTTCGATCGGTTCTCGACCATAGATATAGAACAAGAGCCAGCTGAAGGTGAATTCCTGGCCTTTGCGTGTGACTTCCACGATCTATCTTCTTGTTTCGTGAGTTCTTTCCTTCGCGGTTTTGCTCCCATTCTTTTCAGTCTTGTAATAGTCTTTGCCTTGATGTGTAATAGCCTAGCTTAGGGCGGAATTCCTTCTTTCAAGACTCAGTCTAAACCCCTCCTGAAGTTGTCTTCATTTTAGATTCCTTATCTCTTTCGAGTGTTGGAAGTGGTGTGGTGGAGCGCGGTCCTTTTCTTTGAGTTGTTGAAATCCTCAAAAAATGCTTTTTCTTTCTTGCTTGGGGTGCAGTCCCATATCGCTTAAGCTACCTTTTCCTTGAGGAAAGATTTCCGTATCGTGAGGGCTCTTTCTTATTGATTCATGCGCATCTACTTCTTCTTCTTTGACTTAGGCCGCTCCGTGCCTTTCACAGACAGGAGAGAGGATTGCTACTGGCTTGCTTCCTTGATTGACAGACTGGCTACCAACCGTGCTACAAAACTTCAGCTTGATTGACTAAATATCGTATGATAATGCACTTTCTCTTCCGTCTTTCTTCCGGATAGAATTGGATTGACAGACCCCGAACAGTGCAGGTTGGCGGACAGGGTACGGCTAGAAGTTTACTGAGAAGCGTGGAGCTTGCTGCCCGGTGGTGATTGAAATCAAAAAATGACCTCCAATCTTAAACCCGGGAATCCATTCGCTACCGCTCCTCATACATCCGCTTTGATCTTACCTCTATTGCTTTCCTGACTGGCTAGAGGAATGTCTTTTAAATCAACTAGCTAGTTACTCTGCTTCGCACCTTTTCCTTTCTGGCCCCTCTATAGCTCCTCATTTCGGTCCTTTTCAAAGTCCTTCCGGTGTCTAGCATCTTCCGCTCCTAGTCATCCCACCGACTCCGGATATCTCAGTCACTTCCTCAGTAGCTGGGGCTTGACTATGAGCTGTAGTCTTTTTTATGACTTCTTTCTAGTCTTCTTTTTACGGGACTGCTTTTTGTTTGATCCTTTTAAGGGATAAAGTGCCAGGGAGTTCTTTTGGGAGCATAAGGTGAGGACGCTAGTTTAGGCTCCACTTGACTTCCATTAGACTGGATTCAAAGAGGCTTTGGTGTTCCATAATAAACCTGAACTTGTAGCTCCGTCAGCCGGCTCCATCAACTGTGCTGTCAGAAACTGGAACTTTCCTCTATACTCTCTATTTCTAGCCCCCTGAAATTAACAGATTTAGGGGAGGAGAACAACTTCATTACTGGTGGTATCTTCACGAGGGATTGGAAAAGCTATTT